AAGGTTTAGAAGACCTCTGTCCTATCCATTAGACAATGGACGCTTTTCGTTCCTATTTTCTTCTTTCGTATTCTTCCTTTCTCTTGTTCGGATAAAAAACGATTACACGGAAAATATTTTAGGGAATAAAAAAAACAAGGATGCATATCCAAATTGATGATGCATGTATAATAAAAAGCATATATAATAAAGAATATATAATAAAGAATATATAGCGGGTAGCGGGAATCGAACCCGCATCGTTAGCTTGGAAGGCTAGGGGTTATAGTCGACGTTGGTTGATCATTTTTAACGTTTCTAATTCAAAACCGAACATGAAATTTTGGTTTCATTCGGCTCCTTTATAGAAGATCGATGTATTCCCAAAGAGAAAAATTAGATCCAAAACATCTATGTTAGCTTTTCTGCATGAATCCGTCCAAAGCTACTTGCTTTCTAGATGATCCCTCTAGAGGAGGGGGATTATACTAAATCCATTTAGTCTAGTTACTTCGTTCCCTATTTCCACTCGCAGGATCCTGAGGAAAAAAATTTGGTTTCCACCGAGCTGAAACAATATGCTGATGGTTCTAGTAAACCAAAACCATCGTTTTATAGCTATTTGGTTTCAATTTCCCTTTTACAAAAAAAAATTGAAGATCTAGTTACGATTGGAAATAAACTTTTATATCTTCATCCATAGATCCTTTACTCATACTCATTCAATTGGAAGAGTTAATCCAATTCAAAAAAATTATGCTTCGCGACTCCATATCCATAATCCAATCTTTTTTATTCAATTTCTAATTGGCCTTTGGATACAAATCGTGAGAATGTATATTCTTCCTCAAATATGCTATTGAGAGGTAAAGGATTAAACCTTTTTAAGAAATAAAGTTTTTGATCGGAATATGAAACTGAAAGACCCCTTAACTATTTAATTAAGTTTTTGATAGAACGAATCACACTTTTACCACTAAACTATACCCGCTACATATTTATTATTGTATATGAATGGACCATTTGTCGAACAAAAGAGTGAGGCGCAATCAAGATAGCACCAGAATCATGAAAATTCTAGCGTTGACACTTCGTCCCGCCGGGGACTTAAATAGGCGGCGAAGAGCAGAAAGCTTACTTAAATAACATAAAAAAAAAGTTTATAATAAAATAACTTATAAGTTATATTATAATGTTTATTTATATAACATTATAATATAACTTATATATCTTCATTTTATATATCTTTATTTTATATCTTTTTTATATAATCTTATACTTATATCTTTTTTATATATCTTTATTCTTTTTTTTCTTTATAATATAAAATTTTTATATATTTATTATAAATTTATATATTTATTATAAATATATATATATATATTATTTATAATTATAATAAATAAAGAATATAATTTAATAGAATATAAATAAAAGAATATATATAAAAAAAAAATAGATAAATAAAAAAGGAAAACGAAGGTTTTTTTCTTCACGTGTCACATCACATAAAAAATTTTCCATTTTTAAATGGGGATGGGGAGAGATGGCTGAGTGGACTAAAGCGGCGGATTGCTAATCCGTTGTACGAGTTATTCGTACCGAGGGTTCGAATCCCTCTCTCTCCGCTTCTTCTGATTACTTGAGACTTTCGAATTCGAAGGAATTTCGATCCCTTGATTTTATCATAGCATAGGTAAATGTATGGAATACATAAAATCATAAGAAAAAAATTTCGAAAAAGCAGGAAAAACTAAAAATATCTTTTTTTTATTCCTCACGTCCAGGATTACGCCCTGGATCATTAGATAAAAATCCGAAGATGAAGAGAGAAATAAAGAATATCACTACTGTATAAACGAATAGTTTGAGAGTAAGCATTACACAATCTCCAAGATCTTTTTTTTTTTTAAAGGGAATAGATTACTTATTTTTTACCACATACACTATTTTGTTTTGACATGACACCCCCCCAAAAATGAAGTGTTTTTTGAAAAGAAAGTCATTTTCACGAATTTCTTTGGAATAAGATTTTGATTCCTTCGTTATCAAAAATTTCTTGTCATATGATTAGGTATTGTAGGCAACCTAATAAAATCTTTGCTCACTGTAAGGTCAGAACGAGGAAATAAGCTGATCAAAATTCATCGCCGCGGTTATTCAATATACAAGAATTTCTATTTTTGAATCGAGGGTTCATAATGTAAGACTTATCTGGTCTTATCAATTTTTAGAATTTTGATTTATCGAATAAATCATGAATTTAGCAGAGTATTAAATCATCGAAAACTTACAGCAGCTTGCCAAACAAAGGCTAAGAGAAAAAAAAGTACAGGTATGACAGGCATAACATCTACGATTGGATTTAAAAAGGCATAAGCTTCGGGCAATTTGGCGAAGAAAAAACTACTCGAATAAAAGACAGAATTAAGACAGATGCAGATTAAACTAAAGATATTAAGCATAACAAAATTTCGTTCTTGTAGATTAGATAATTTTATTCTGATTGAGTTTTTTTTTATAAGGGAAAAAAAAGACAAGTCAAAAAATCTTTCTTTTTCTTCGAACTCTCCCAAATAAAAATCCTTCCTTCCATTCTCAAATGAGAATACAAGGAATTCCATTTTCATACAATATCTTAACTGAATTCCATGTAATGATCAATGAATTTTTTTGATTCTATATCTACATGTGTTGAATCCTAGCAAAAATATATTCCCAATGTATTTATTGGGTTGGGATTGACGAATAACCAATACCAATATTAATGTTTATTAGTGTCGAATAGAAATTCGAAATGGGGCGTGGCCAAGCGGTAAGGCAGCGGGTTTTGGTCCCGTTACTCGGAGGTTCGAATCCTTCCGTCCCAGATCGTTTCCATCAGAAACGAAAGATGGAATCACATTATATCCCACATGAAACATAAAATTGTTAACGAGAACAATCTTTTGTTCTGAATTCTAAGAATCATTCTTAGAATCATATTTTTTCTTTCATTTGGTTTCTCACAAACGTAATCAAGTGTCAAATGTGGGTGGAAATAAATATCTTTTTTTTTAATTCAAAAAAGAAATTCTGGGTTTATCATTCACATTCAGGATATGCTCGTACTACTCAATATTCATTTTAAAGTTAGTTACTTATGGAAACTTTATGTCCCATATCTATGAAATGTCAATTCTCACACGAAGCATTCTGAATCGAAATGTGAATGAAAGAAAGGCCTCTTTATTCCCTTACCAAGGGTAAAAAGCCTAAAGTAAATAAATGGGGTATCCCAATTCCACAGTCTATGTGGAGACTAAAGAGTAGGGAGTTTTTGGTACTAATTTCATCACTGGTCTTAAAACTTCTAAAGCTGGTGTGGGAAAAAAATAGTAAAAACGAATTGATCTGGACCCCATTTTTTTGTATTTTATCTGGTTCATCTTATATCTTATCCGGTTCAAATGAATAATTGTAAATCAATGTAATGTAGCGATTGGGGGGAAATTCGTATATTGCATCTACTTGACTTTATGGAATTGATGGAAAAGAAAAATTCTTGAACCTGAAGTAAAACAAAATCTGTATTGTATAAAATAAAATAAAAAAGTTTTATTAATAATTGATTTTTTTCCGGGATTGGAAATCTATTAATATTAAAGGTTCTTCTTTTGAGGTTTATAGTTTATTTGTTCGAGAAAAATGGATCCTTCATGATTGATCGTCCCGAACAATCTTTTTAAGATGTAAATAAGTCTTAAGCAAACTTTTTTATTCGTCTTTTTTAGAAATATGTTTCATTCATATGATAGAATATAGAGTTAAATAAATTGGATCCTTGCTGAGCCTTCCCCGGATAAATACTTATTTATCTATCCATAGATAGATAGATAGAAAGTATGTACTATTATATACCGGTATACACACACCGGTTGAGCCAATGACTATTCATGATTCCATATTGAATCAATTACATACCGGTTTGAAATAAAATTAGAGGAATGTTATGTTAAAACTTCGTTTGAAACGATGTGGTAGAAAGCAACGTGCGACTTGAAGGACATGATCGGCTGTGGATTCTTACATCCACCATTTTCTATAGGAATGAAGATGTTCTTGGCTCGACATAGTTTGTTCTGCTCTGTTAGGAACCTAATTTGTGTTAGGTTGTAAGTAAATAGTACATGATGGAGCTCGAGCAGAAAGGATTGATTCGTTTATCAGGGGGAAGAATCTAGGGTTAGTAACTATCAATAAGTTAGACCAACTTTGTAAGTATATCCTCAATATATAAATCGAAAGGTTAAAAGATCGAAAAATCAAAGAAGTTTGAAAAATAAAAAGTAAAATTTTTCGGAATTGGTAAAACTATTTCGATCAAAAGTGTATCACAAGGGAATCCACCGTTCATATTCTATTTCTATAGTTCATATTCTATTTCTATAGTATAGAAAAAAATAACAAAAAACAAAAAGGTATGTTGCTGCTCTTTTGAAAGGAGTAAGGATCACCGAAGTAATGTCTAAACCCAATGATTTCACAAAGCAAAGATAAAGGATTCCGGAACAAGTAAACACTATTTTCAATTGTCTCAACAATTGAATCAGAATGAGGAATAAAAATAGATTCGAGATGAGACAAACAAAAGAGGTTAGAGACGGCTCAATAAATGTCTAAGGGTTTCCCTTCGAACTCTGTCAGAATTACCCAACTTGAGTTATGAGTACGAATGAGATTTCTTTTTTTCTGTAAGGAAGAATAAAAAAACGACTCAAATCATAGTCTAATTCATGATTTTATGGATCCATTTGCCATTATATACATATACAGAAATTTAGAATCCTTTTTTCTCGAGCCGTATGAGGAGAAAACCTCCCATACGTTTCTAGGGGGGGCATTGTTTATTTACATCTATTCCAATGAGCCATCTACCGAATCGTTGCAATTGATGTTCGATCCCGAAGAGAAGGAAGAGATCTTAGAAAAGTAGGTTTTTACGATCCGATAAAGAATCAAACTTATTTAAATGTTCCTGTTATTCTATATTTCCTTGAAAAAGGTGCTCAACCTACGGGAACTGTTTGTGATATTTTAAGGAAGGCAGAATTATTTCAAGAAAGAACTTCGATTCGAGTTAATTTTAATTAAAGTAAAAAAAAAAAAAAATTAATAAATAAAAAAAGGGGGGGGGGGGGGTAACTAGTATCTATCTTTGTGTAATTATTTACATTTACACACAATTTGCCTTTTTCTTGCTGTATTCATACTTAATTTACTTTTTTTCTTGTTTTGTTTGTTGCGGGAATCCACCAACAAACAAGGGGTTAATCTTGCTTATTGTACCTCTATTGATTGAATAAACCCGAGATTTTTTCTTTACTTTACCTCTTTCGTATTTTTTTCATCCAAATTTCTTATTTATGTTTATGTTGTGCCAATCCAACACAAGTCCTTATTTGATTTACTTAAATATGTTTTCTTAATATTGGACTCATATTGACAATGGTGCATCGAAGAAATATAATTCGATCGTAGATAAATAGATCTGTTTATCTCCACCTCATATTGGTTTTTTTTACTTCACTTCAGTCAAATGATGGGTTTGCCCTGCCGGATTTACTGGCATACAAGATGTATTTTCTTAACGAAAAAGAAAAGAAAATTGATAAATAAAATGGCGGTTTGTCACAATTTTGACATCTCTATTGGGAATCTGTTGTTGTTTAATCCGATCTGTCCATTTTGGTATTTTGGTATTTTTAATTGATCAACAAAAACAAATCTTTCTTTTCGATTTGTTCTAGTTCAATGTTTTGACGGGGTCGTGCAGTGCAATTCAATTGACTTTTTTATTTTGACCGTATTTACATATATATCCTATTTATTTTATTTTTATTCGGGTTGCTAACTCAACGGTAGAGTACTCGGCTTTTAAGTGCGACTATGATCTTTTACACATTTGGATGAAGCAACAGATTCGTCCAGACTATTGGTAGAGTCTATAAGACCACGACTGATCCTCAAAGGTAATGAATGGAAAAAACAGCATGTCGTAATAAAATATTATTATTTTATTATTAAATTTATTATTTAATTAAATATTATTTAATTAAATATTATTTAATTAAAGTAGAACTTTGAGTTTATCCTTACCGGATCGTTACAATTTTTTTTTCTTTTTGTTTGGAAGTGAAAAAAAAATTCACATTTACAGTTGGGTCTAGTGAATAAATGGATAGAGCCCTATGGCTCTAATTCTGGTGAAATAAAAAGCAACGAGCTTTTGTTCTTAATTTGAATGATTACCCGATCTAATTAGACGTTAAAGATAGATTAGTGCCTGATGCGGGAAAGGGTGGGTTCTTCTGTGAGTGGACCATTGATTTTCTTTCTTTTTTTTTTTTAATGAATCCTAATTATTCTTTATTATGGATTGGAGACGAATGTGTAGAAGAAACAGTATACTGATAAAGAGAATTTATTCCAAAGTCAAAAGAGCGATCGAGTTGCAAAAATAAAGGATTTTTTTCCCTCTTGTAATTATAACGAACATAAACCAATTGGATAGAAAAGGAGAGGAAAAAGATCTGTTGATTGGACTCCCCTGTTTCCTTTATTTGCGGGATATATATTTTTTTCTTACTGTAATTATATACATAATACATACCCTGTTCTGACCATATTGCACTATGTATCATTTGATAACCCAAAAAATGAAATAGGTCCCGCCTCTGGTTCAAGTAGAAATGTAAATGGAAGAATTACAAGGATATTTAGAAAGAGATAGATCTCTGCAACAACACTTTCTATATCCGCTTCTCTTTAAGGAGTATATTTACACATTTCTTCATGATCGTGGTTTAAATGGTTCGATTTTTTACGAATCCACGGAAATTTTTGGTTATGACAATAAATCTAGTTCAGTACTTGTGAAACGTTCAATTATTCGAATGTATCAACAGAATTATTTGATTTATTCGGTTAATGATTCTAACCAAAATCGATTCGTTGGGCACAACAATTATTTTTATTTTCATTTTTATTCTCAGATGATATTGGAAGGTTTTGCAGTCATTGTGGAAATTCCATTCTTGCTGCGATTGGTATCTTCCCTCGAAGAAAAAAAAATACCAAAATCTCAGAATTTGAATTTACGATCTATTCATTCAATATTTCCCTTTTTGGAGGACAAATTATCGCATTTAAATTATGTGTCAGATATACTAATACCTTATCCCATCCATCTGAAAATCTTGGTTCAAATCCTTCAATTCTGGATCCAAGATGTTCCTTCTTTACATTTATTGCGATTCTTTCTTCACGAATATCATAATTGGAATAGTCTTATTACTCCGAATAATTCTATTTTTCTTTTTTCAAAAGAAAATAAAAGACTATTTCGGTTCCCATATAATTCTTATGTATCTGAATGCGAATTTGTATTAGTTTTTCTTCGTAAACAATCTTCTTATTTACGATTAACATCTTCTGGAGCTTTTCTTGAGCGAACACATTTCTATGGAAAAATAGAATATC